AAAACTACTCGAATAAAGGTCAGAATTAATACAGATCAAACTAACGATATTAAGCATAACAGGCATTTTGTTCTTGGAGATAATTCCATTTTGATTGAGTTTTTGATATAAGGAAAAAGGAAGAAAGTAAGTAAGGTAGACAGAAAATCCTTCTTTTTCTTTGAACCCACCCAATCAAAAATCCTCCAATTCTCAAAGGAGAATAGAAGAAATCATACTTTCATACAATATGTTAATTGAATTCTATGTAATGATCAATAAATTCAGTTCAATTCTAGATCTATATGTATCAAAATCCTAGTACCAATCTATTCTATAGATAGATAGATATTTGGACTGGAGTTGACAAACAACCAATAACAATACTATTGTTTTTTCGTGTAGATTAGAAATTGAAATGGGGCGTGGCCAAGCGGTAAGGCAACGGGTTTTGGTCCCGATATTCGAAGGTTCGAATCCTTCCGTCCCAGCGCCTATCCATTTTTTTATGCTCCATTATTCTGATAGAAAGAAGTAGGGGAGTGGGTAGGAGTTAATCCATATTAATTTAAATATATGTGTCTGTTCGAATCTCATTAACAAATGATCAAGTTCCATAACATATTTCTATATGATATGGAGCCAATGTTTTTCTTTGAATCTCATTTTATTTAGGTATTTCGTGTTTGGCTCTAATGAAAAATTGGAAATCTATGTAACGATAGAGGCAGGGGCGATTTATCCTATCCCTTTTATTTACTTTATGACAAGAGTCGATTAGTAAAATATTACTCAACCCCATGTTAAAGTGAAACAAAATACATAGCATATAATCATATAAAATGAGGAAATGTTTAGCTTATATGGTATGTATCGTTCGACAATAATTTTTGGGTTTTTATGAAAAAGATTTGTGATCCTTTAAATTATTTAAAAAGGAAATCATTTAATCTATCCTATTGAGTCACTTGAAGATGCAGGTTCAAAAAGTGAGTCGTTTATATATTTCTATTTCTTTCTATTATCTATAGATTCTTTATGTATGTTAAAGATGCTGGCTTGCTAAGACTTTTTCAGAAAAAACCGTTCTATATATCTCTATATATCATATAGAGAAGAAGAAGTCTAGATTACGATGTCTATGGACAGCTGAACCAATGACTATTCATGATTCCATAATTGAATCAATTCCATACCGGTTCCAAATTAGAGGAATATTATGGTAAAACTTCGTTTGAAACGATGTGGTAGAAAGCAACGTGCGACTTGAAGGACACGATCCGTTGTGGATTTTTACATCCACCATTTTCGATTTATCTAGGAATGAAGGTGCTCTTGGCTCGACATTGTTTGTTCTGTTCCACTCGAACCCTTCGTTTTTTGTTGGGTTGAAAATAGTCTACGATGGAGCTCGAGTAGAAAGGATTAATTCATTTCTCGGGGGCAAGGATCTAGGGTTAATGCCAATTAAGCAATTGGAACAACTTCGTAAATGTATCTTCCATATATAGAAATCGAAAGGATCCAATTCGAGCAAGTTTCCAATTCAAAAGCAAAACTTGTTGGAATTGATCAAACTTTTTTCGATTCAAAGTGTATCATGCGGGAATCAACTGTCTATAGGATTCTTTGCTAGAAAGAAATCAAAAAGGGTATGTTGCTGCCATTTTGAAAGGATTAAGAAGCACCGAAGTAATGTCTAAACCCACTGATTTAAAATAAGGATAAAGGATCTAAGAACAAGGAAACACCATTTTAATTGTCTCGATAGTCTCAATAACTGGATCAGACTAAAGAATCCAAATAGAATTTAAACGAGACAAACAAAAGGGAGTAAAGACCACTCAATAAATGAAATTGACTAAAGATTTTTCCTTTGAGCTATTTGAGAGTTATCCAACTTGAGTTATGAGTACGAATGGTTTCTTTTTCATTTTCAGTAAGACAAAAAAAAGACTGAAATCATAGTCTAATTGATGGCCCATTTGTCATTTAATTTCTTAGAATTGCATACATAGACAAACCTTTGAATCAAATCATTTTTTCTCGAGCCGTACGAGGAGAAAACTTCCTATACGGTTCTAGGGGGGGTATTGTTCATCTATATCTATCCCAATGAGCCGTCTATCAAATCGTTGCAACTGATGTTCGATCCCGAAGAGAAGGAAAAGATCTTAGAAAAGTGGGCTTTTATGATCCAATAAAGAATCAAACTTATTTAAATGTTCCTGTTATTCTATATTTCCTTGAAAAAGGTGCTCAACCCACAGGAACTGTTCAGAATCTTTTAAAGAAAGCGGAAGTTTTTAAGGAGCTTCCGTCTAATCAAATGAAATTCAATTAAAGAAAAAGAAATACCTAAGGGGGGGTAGCGACTTGTATATAACTTTGGATAATTTTTTTTTCTACTTGTTTTTTTGATTCCCCCCCCCCCTTTTTCTGCTGTATTCGTATCTATTTATCATTGTTTACGTCGAATCCGATGGTCTAGAACGACAAAACCTTAGTTTATTGATCTTAT